AAAATATTTATAATTATTCTCTTTCGAATTTAAAAATTAAAGTAAAATTCGGCGTATTTTGCCTTGTTTGACAAGTTAATAGAAAATATTTTAATAAAGTTTTTTTTATAAACAGAAAGTTGGGTTCTCATCTTAAACCTTTCTTGAGGTATTTTCATTTTATGCCATGTTATGTAATTTTGGATTCTTTCATTTTATTAAGTTCAAGCAATTCCATTTCTATGGCACAACAGATTTTGGAAATATAGATTTGAATCGAAAAGAATATGAAAGAAAAACACCAAGTTATAAAACTATTTTTTTTAGTAATATTTTATACAATTTTTCCATATCGTTCACCTATAACCTATTATTTTTTTTATAAAAAAATATTATTTCAAAATAAAATAAATCTGTAATGAATTGGGAAAACGTATATTTATTTTGAACAATAGATGTCTTTCACATCCAGCTATACCAATGAGTAATCTCTTAATTTTAATTTAAATGGCAGTTCCAAAAAAACGTACTTCTGTATCAAAAAAGCGTATTCGAAAAAATGTTTGGAAAAGGAAGGGGTATTGTGCATCGTTAAAAGCGTTTTCCTTAGGGAAATCTCTTTCTACCGGGAATTCAAAAAGTTTTTTTGTGCGAAAAACAAATAAAATAAATAGTAAAACGTTGAAATAATCTGAATCGGGCTGACTCGAAAAATTGACTGATTTCATTTCAAAAATAAAATTATCGATTTCCATTCCCTATCGGAGTTAATCAATATAAAATGGAATTCTCGCCGCTTTGAGAATCTAGAATATATAAAAAACTCTTTTGTTTACCTTACAAAAAAATTCGAAAAAAAAGAATACTTTCTTTTTATTAACAAAAAACACAAGATACTCGATTTTTTTTTAGTATATCTTTTCATTTTCAAGGTGGGGAGTATTATTTTCCCCATCAACCTATTTCTTCCAATAATATAAGTTTTTATTTATTCTATATATTCACTTTCTCTATATCTATAGAAGAGCGAATATCTTTCATTACTAAAATAATGGAAACTTAAATTCTAAACCCTTTTGTGTAACTTTCTTACTTTTCGATTTCCTCGAAATTCCTATATATACTGCCCTATATCTCTTGTGATGAATCCATTCAAAAATACTTATTTAAATTATTTTGGATAAATAATGTGTCAATTGTGAATGATTCAAAATGATTTTTTTTATTAATATTCATTGATAAACTGCATTTTTTGTTTTCGATTTTTGAGATCAACTAAATTTTGAAATAGTTCATTAAAACAAAAATTTGAGTTCTCTCCCTTAATTGAATTGATAGTAGGATTTTTTAATTTTGCACGAATTCAAGTTGAAGAGAGTATAAAATAAGATGCACGAAATCAAAATAAAGACTCTAAACTAAAATAATGAACCTTCAAATACCTATGTTGAAGAAATTTTTATTCATCAATTTGAATCTTTCCTATAAAATATTGCAACCAATCGAATTCTTAAATCTAGACGATTGCTTATTCATAGACTATTATGAGTTCAAGATAAGCCGCTATGGTGAAATTGGTAGACACGCTGCTCTTAGGAAGCAGTGCTAGAGCATCTCGGTTCGAGTCCGAGTGGCGGCATGTCATTTCCTAAAAAAAGTAAATAGATCCTATAATGAATCCAACTCTCCATATAGATTTTATAATTAAAGGACTCCTATAATCTTATGATATTTTCAACCTTAGAGCATATATTAACTCATATTTCTTTTTCGCTCGTTTCAATTGTACTTACAATTCATTTGATAACTTTTTTCGTCGATGAAATCGTAAAACTATATGATTCATCCGAAAAGGGCATGATAATGAATTTGTTCTCTATAACAGGATTATTAGTTACTCGTTGGATTTATTCGGAACATTTTCCACTAAGTGATTTATATGAATCATTAATTTTCCTTTCATGGAGTTTTTCCCTTATTCATATAGTTCCGTATTTCAAAAAAAATAAAAATATTCTAAGCACAATAATTGGCCCAAGTGCTATTTTTACCCAAGGCTTTGCTACTTCAGGTCTTTTAACTGAAATACACAAATCTACAATATTAGTACCAGCTCTTCAATCTGAGTGGTTAATAATGCACGTAAGTACGATGATATTAGGCTACGCTGCCCTTTTATGTGGATCATTATTATCAGTATCACTTATAGTCATTACAGTTAGAAAAAAGAAAAAGTTTTTTGCTACGAGTAATCGTTTTTTAAATTTCAATGGTTCCTTTTTCTTTGGTGAAATCGAATACATGAACGAACGAAGTAATATTTTCAAAAATACTTCTCTTTTTAATTATTACAGGTCCCAGTTGATTCAACAATTGGATTATTGGAGTTATCGGGTTATTAGTCTAGGATTTATCTTTTTAACCATAGGAATTCTTTCTGGAGCAGTATGGGCTAACGAAGCATGGGGATCTTATTGGAGTTGGGACCCAAAAGAAACTTGGGCTTTTATTACTTGGATCGTATTCGCGATTTATTTACATACTCGAACAAATATAAAATTGCAGAGTACCAATTCAGCAATTGTGGCGTTTATTGGATTTCTTATAATTTGGATATGCTATTTTGGGATAAATCTATTAGGAATAGGACTACACAGTTATGGTTTATTTACATTAACATATAATTGAATTAAACACAATTTAAGGGATTATGATGAATAGGAATAGAAAAGTGGACAGCACATATCAGATAAAAAAACTTTGTGTGAACAGGTGAGAACCCTGTGAATCACTACACTATTAAATTCACAGGGTTCTCACCTGTTCAAATTGATTTTACTTAACGTAAGAGAAGAAAAAAACCTATTTTTTTCATTGTACAACGAACATAAAAAATAATATTTTTTTTTATTTTTTATTCATCAAAACTATCCATAAAAAGAATTAGATAGAATAACTTCAACCTTTTCAACTGATAGTGAAAGAACAAAATCAGGATACATACCAATACCTAGTACGGGTAAAAAAATAGAGATCAAAAGAAATAACTCTCGCGGTCCAGAATCAAAAAAATAAGAGGTTGGTACATTAAATATCTTGTATCCATAGAACATCTGGCGTAACATAGATAATAAATAAATAGGAGTTAATATGATTCCAATTGCCATTACAAAAGTAATTAGTAGTTTTGTCATTAAAAAATATTTTGGACTAGTAAGTAGTCCAAAAAATACTATTAATTCCGCAATAAAACCACTCATACCTGGTAATGCAAGGGAGGCCATCGAAAAGCTACTGAACATCGTGAATATTTTTGGCATTGGGATAGCTATTCCACCCATTTCGTCAAGATACACAAGACGTATTCTATCATAAGTAGTTCCGGCCAAGAAAAAGAGTGCAGCACCAATAAATCCATGAGAGATTATTTGTAAAAGGGCTCCGTTGAGCCCCATATCAGTGATAGAACCAATTCCTATAATTATGAAACCCATATGTGATACAGAGGAATAAGCTATTCTTTTTTTTAAATTCTGTTGACCCAGAGATGTTGAAGCTGCATAGATTATTTGCATTGCACCTACTATCATCAACCAAGGAGAAAATATAGAATGAGCATGAGGAAATAATTCCATATTGATTCGAACTAATCCATATGCTCCCATTTTTAATAAGATTCCGGCTAGAAGCATACAAGTACTATAATGTCCTTCTCCATGGGTATCTGGTAACCATGTATGTAGGGGTATGATTGGCAATTTGACAGCAAAAGCAATAAAAAATCCAATATAAAATAGTATTTCCAAGCCCACAGGATAGGGCTGATTAGCTAATATTTCAAAATTTAGTGTTGGTTCATTAGAACCATATAAACCGATACCCAGAACTCCCATTAAAAGAAAAACGGAACCACCCGCTGTATACAAAATAAATTTTGTAGCTGAGTACAGACGTTTTTTTCCTCCCCACATGGATACAAGTAGATAAACGGGAATTAATTCTAACTCCCACATCAGGAAAAAAAGTAAAAGGTCCCGAGAAGAAAATAATCCTATTTGCCCACTGTACATTGCTAACATCAGAAAATGAAATAATCGAGAATCTCGAGTAACAGGCCGAGCCGCTAAAGTAGCTAAAGTCGTGATGAATCCCGTCAGTAAAATCGGTCCTATAGAAAGTCCATCTATTCCTAATCTCCAATGAAAATCAAAAAAAGCGATCCATTTGAAATCCTCCACTAGTTGAATTAATGGATCATCCAATTTAAAATGATAACAGAATGCATAAGTCGTTAGAATAAGTTCTAAAATACATATACATATAGTATACCAACGTATTACTCGATTTCCTATATGTGGAAGAAAGAAAATTAACGAACCTGCTGATATTGGCAAAACTACAATTATTGTTAATAAAGGAAAATGATTCGTGGTAAAGACAAGATACATTTGGGCCAGAAAAATCCGTGCTCAAAATAAAATAAAAATAATTTGAGTACGGATTTTGTCGGTAAAAAAAGATGGATTCAAGGATAGTTTTATGGAACGTATCAATAAGCTAGACCCATACTACGAGTTGTTTCTTGCGATAAATAAACTCGAACACTCAAGAAATCGGTCGGACAGGCAGATTCACATCGCTTACAACCAACACAGTCTTCGGTCCTTGGAGCAGAAGCTATTTGTTTAGCTTTACATCCGTCCCAGGGTATCATTTCTAATACATCAGTGGGGCACGCTCGAACACATTGAGTACATCCTATACATGTATCATAAATCTTTACTGAATGTGACATTGTATCTATACAGTTTTGAACATCATAAAATTTCTATCTAGTAAACTACCTTAGAAATGGATCCTATATTTAGATACCAGACGAATCAATGAGTGATCAGAATCTATCTACTTCCGAATTGATTTAGGAGCTAGGGCCAAAATACTTTGATTTCTTCTTTTTTTGCAACCATGATCATACTTTACCTATCAAACCTGCTAATTTGAATTAATTTATGACTATTCGA